AAAAAAAAAAAATGGATATGGAAAGAACTTCCGAAACAACAGCAACTAAGCAAGAAAAGAATATATGTACTGAAAAAGATGCTTATTCTTATCTTTTTTTTGAAAAGGATCAGAATTCATACAAAATCAATGAAAACGAGGAAAAGAAAATCTCGGTATTTCAAAAATCTCTTGTAACTATTTTTTTTGATTTTAAACGATGGAAGCGTCCATTGCGATATATAAAAAATGCTCGATTTGAAAATGTAGTAAGAAATGAGGTTTCACAATTGTTTTTTTATACATGTAAAAGTGATGGAAAAGAAAGAATATTTTTTACGTATCCACCTAATTTGTCTACTTTTATTAAAATGATGGAAAAAAAAATAGAACTTTTCACAACAGAAAAAAACTTCTATGATAAATTCTATCATTATTGGAACTCTAGAAATGAAGAAAAAAAAAAAAAACTAAGAAATGAATTTTTAAACAGGGCCGAAGTTTTAGATAAGGAATTTTTGCCTCTGGATATAGTCGAAAAACGAATTAGATTGTGTAATGAGGAGACTCAAACAAAAAACTTACCTAAAATATACGATCCTTTCTTGAATGGACCCTGTCGTGGACGAATGCAAAATTGTTTGTTATCCTCAATCAAAACAGAAACTTCTAAAAAAAAGAATATTTGTATAAATAAGATTCATGCTCTCCTTATTAATAGTAAAAAAAATCATCCAGAATTTGAACAGAAAATAGATACATTTGATAAAAAATCATTTGATAAAAAATCATTATTAATTGAAAATTTTTTTTTTTTTTTTTTAATACAAAAATTCTCGGATAAATCAGTATCAAGCCTAAATTTTGAAGGACTTGTTCTCTTTCCGGAATATGAACAAGTGAAAGTGAATTCCGAAAAAAAAAAAATAAAATTATTGTTCGACGCAATTAGAACTGATCTGAACGATAAAATAATTGTAAAAAAAAAATGTAGTGGAATCAAAGAAATGAGGAAAGAAGTTCCTCGATGGTCATACAAATTAATTGACGAATTAGAACAACTGGAAGTAAAAAATGAGGAAGAGAAATATGGAATTCGTTCCCGAAAAGCCAAACGTGTCGTTATTTTTACTTTTACTAATAAAAAAAAAAATAATGACACTTATAGATATACTAGAGATACTAATAATACTGATAAAAACGGGGAATTGGCTTTAATACGTTATGCACAACAACCTGATTTTCGACGAGACATAATCAAAGGATCTATACGTGCTCAAAGGCGTAAAACAATTACTTGGAAACTCTTTCAAAAAAGTCTGCATTCGCCCCTTTTTTTGGAAAAAATTGAAAAACCCTCGTTCTTTTCTTTTTTAAAAAATTTGGAGCCAATGAGACAAATAAATTTTATGTTCAAAAATTGGATGCGTACAAAAGCAGAATCCCTAAATTCAGATTATACGGAGGAAAATAAAAAAGAAAGTGAGGAGGGGGGCGAAAAAAAAAAAAAAGAAAAAGAGGAAAAAAGACGTATAGAAATAGGAGAGGCCTGGGATAGCATTATATTTGCTCAAGTAATAAGAGGTTATTTATTAATAACCCAATCAATTCTTAGAAAATATATTATATTGCCTTCATTGATAATAACTAAAAATATTGTTCGTATGCTATTATTTCAATTTCCCGAATGGTCAGAAGATTTTAGGGATTGGAAGAAAGAAATGTATATTAAATGCACCTATAATGGCGTTCAATTATCCGAAACAGAATTTCCAAAAAAGTGGCTAATAGATGGTATTCAGATAAAAATAATATTTCCTTTTCGTCTGAAGCCTTGGCACAGATCTAAGCTACGATCCACTGAAAAGGATCCAATGAAAAAAAAAAAAGAGGAAAAAAAAAAAAGGGACTTTTGCTTTTTAACAATTTTGGGAATGGAAGTGGAATTCCCCTTTTCTAGTTTTCCCCGAAATCAATTTTATTTTTTTCATCCCATTTTTAAAAAACTCAACAAAAAAATAAAAAAATGGAAAAATAATTTTTTTATCGTTCTCAATATTTTAAATCAGAGAACAAAATTGTTTCTAAATTTCTTAAAAGAAAGAGCAAAGTGGATCATAAAAAGAATTCTATTTCTAAACGAAAAAATAAAACAACTCCCGACTTTATTTCTACTTAGATTCAAAAAGATATATGGATTGAGTGAAAGCCAAAAAGATTCAACAATAAGTAAGAAAATTCCAATGATTTACGAATCACCCATTCGAATTCAATCTGTTAATTGGACAACTTGTTCATTGAAAAAAAAAAAAATAAAAGATCTGAATGCTGAAAGAAAGACAATCATAAAGAAAATAAAAAAAATGACAAAAGAAAAAGGGGTTTTTTCTTCAGAGATAAATATTAGTTCGAACAAAAAAAGTTATTATGCTAAAAGATTCGAATTAAAAAAAAGAAATACTCTATTAGCCCGTAAATCACAGCATTATTTTTTTAAATCTCTCATGGAAAGGGTATATCTAAATATCTTTCTATGTATCATTTATATTCCTAGGATCGATGTACAATTGTTTCTTGAATCAAGAACAAGAAACAGAAGTCAAAAAAAAACCATTTACAATAATGAAACATTAGAAGACAGAACGGATAAAACTAATCAAAGTCTAATTCACTTTATTTCGCTTCTAAAAAAATATTATAATATTAGGAATAATAATTCACAGAATTCTTGTGACGTATCCTCGTTGTCACAGGCATATGTTTTTTTTAAATTATCAGAAACCCAAGTTATTAACATATATAAGTTAAGATCTGCTTTTGAAGATCATGGAAAATCCTTTTTTCTTAAAAATGAAATTCGAGATTTTTTTTTTGGAATACAAAGAATATTTGATTCTAAATTAAGACAAAAGAAACCTCGCAATTCTGTAACGAATCAATGGAAAAATTGGTTGTTAAAGGGTCATTATCAATATGATTTATCTCAGAGGAGATGGTCTAGATTAGTGGCACAAAAATGGAGAAATAGAATCCATGAGCGTCGTGTCTCTCAAAAAAAAGATTTTAAAAAGCGTGATTCATATGAGAAAACCCGATTAATTCTTTACAAAAATCAACAATTAGACTCATTAAAAAAAAAACAATATGAATATGATCTTTTTTCATATAAATCTATTAATTATGCAGATAAGAAGCACTCATATATTTATGGATCACCATTCCAAGCAAATAAAAATCAAGCAATTTCTTATAATTACAACACACGTAAACAAAAGATATTTGATCTAACGAGTGATATCTCTATCAAGAATTATATCGCAGAAGATGCTATTATAGATATGGAAAAAAATCTGGATAGAAAATATTTTGATTGGATGGGAATGAATGAAGAAATATTAAATCGTTCCATATCGAATCGGGAATTTTTGTTACTTTCCAAATTTTTGATATTTTTTAATGCATATAGGAGTAACCCGTGGATCATACCAATCCAATTACTTTTTTTCGATTTTAATATAAATAAAAATGTTAGTGCAAATAAAAACATCATTGGAAGGAAAAAAATAATAGATATTTTTAGATCATCAAAAAAAAAAAAAAAATTAGAATTCGAGTTAGGAACTCGAAATCAGGCAAAAGCGGAATACACGGGTCGAGTGGATTTTCAATCACCTCTCTCAACCCAAGAAAAAGATATTGAAGAAGATTATACAGGATTGGACAGGAAAGAGGATAGAAACAAACCACAATACAATAGCAAGATAGAGGAAGAACTAAAGTTCTTATTAAAAAGGTTTCTTATTTTTCAATTGAATTGGAAGGGTTCCTTAAATCAAAGAGTAATAAATAATATAAAAATATATTGTCTCCTGATTAGATTGAAAAATATAAAAGAGATTGCTATAACCTCTATTCAAAGAGGAGAACTAAGTCTAGATATTATGATGATTCATAATCAGAAGGATTTGACTCTTACAGAATTGACGAAAAATAAAAAATTGATCAACGAAGGAATATTGATTATCGAACCAGTTCGTCTGTCTAGAGAAAACGATGAACAATTTTTTATGTATCAAACCATAGGCCTCTCGTTGATTCATAAGAGTAAGCGTCAAATTAATCAAAGATATCCGGAAAAAAGCCACGTTGATAAGAATAAATTATATAAATCCACTCCAAGAACAAGAGATCAAAAGATAACAGAAAATGAAGAAACAAATCATTATGATTTGTTTGTTCCCGAATTTTTTTTTTCCGCTAGACGTCGTAGAGAATTCAGAATTCTAATGTGTTTCAATTCTAAGAATAGAGATAGTGTACATAGAAAGACAACATTTTACAATAAGAATAAAGGAACTAATTGCTGTAAAGTTTTGGCTGAAAATAAGGATCTTGATAGAGAAAAAAAAAAACAAATGAATTTCTATTTTTTTCTTTGGCCAAATTTTCGATTAGAGGATTTAGCTTGCATGAATCGCTATTGGTTTGATACCTATAATGGAAGCCGTTTCAGTATAGTAAGAATACATATGTATCCGTGATTGAGAATTCGTTAATCTAGATTTCTTTCTTCTATTTAGCGTAATATATTCGGTATGCGGATATAAATGGATACACACATAGATGCGCACACACATTTTGTTAACTTCTATTCTGTATTCTGAGTCCTTGATACTTATTCAATGATGTATCCATTCGATACAAAAATGAATCAACAAAATGTCTTATATAGATTTTTTAAGTCTACCATTTTTTTTGGAATGCATAAATATAGTATTCTATGATTTGAAAAAAAAAAAAATCGGGAAATCTGACGGAATTTAATATTATTGTATATACAATATAAAAAATTTAAAATTAGTGTCATTACTATTACTGATTAAAAAAAGATATCTATAAAAAAAGGCAAAAGAAAGCTTTCAACGTATGGTAAAAAATTTAATTCTACCGAGTTTTTCACAAGAAAAAAAAGAAGAAAACCCCGGATCGGTTGAATTTCAAGTATTCAATTTCACTAATAAGATACGAAGACTTACTTCACATTTGAAATTGCATCGAAAAGACTATTTATCTCAACGAGGTTTACGTAAAATTCTGGGAAAACGACAACGACTACTGTCTTATTTGTCAAAGAAAAATGGAATACGTTACAACAAATTAATAAATCAGTTGAATATTCGGGAGTAACAAATTCGTTAATTTGAAGAGTAATTTTGAATTATTCGATTTATTAGGTCTTGAATTTTGATGAATTTTTTTTTCTTTTGTTTTACGCAATTCATGGAATGAATAAATCGAGGAAAAACCTATGAATGTCCCAGCTACAAGAAAAGACCTCATGATAGTGAATATGGGCCCTCACCACCCATCAATGCATGGTGTTCTTCGACTTATTGTTACTCTGGATGGTGAGGATGTTATTGATTGTGAACCAATATTGGGTTATTTACACAGAGGGATGGAAAAAATAGCGGAAAACCGAACAATTATACAATATCTGCCTTATGTAACACGTTGGGATTATTTAGCCACTATGTTTACAGAAGCAATAACCGTAAACGGACCGGAACAGTTGGGAAATATTCAAGTACCTAAAAGAGCCAGCTATATTCGAGTAATTATGTTGGAATTGAGTCGTATAGCTTCTCACCTATTATGGCTGGGACCTTTTATGGCAGATATTGGTGCACAAACCCCTTTCTTCTATATTTTCAGAGAAAGAGAATTAATATATGATCTATTCGAAGCTGCGACAGGTATGAGAATGATGCATAATTTTTTCCGTATCGGGGGAGTAGCGGCTGATCTACCTCATGGTTGGATAGATAAATGTTTGGATTTTTGCGATTATTTTTTAACAGGGGTTGTTGAATATCAAAAACTTATTACGAGAAATCCGATTTTTTTAGAACGGGTTGAGGGAATAGGCATTGTTGGTGGAAAGGAAGTAATAAATTGGGGTTTATCAGGACCGATGCTTCGGGCTTCCGGAATACAATGGGATCTCCGTAAAGTTGATAATTATGAGTGTTACGGGGAATTTGATTGGGAAGTTCAATGGCAAAAAGAAGGAGATTCATTAGCTCGTTATTTAGTTCGAATTGGCGAAATGGTGGAATCCATAAAAATAATTCAACAGGCTTTGGAAGGAATTCCTGGAGGTCCATATGAAAATTTAGAAATCCGTTACTTTGATAGGGAAAGGGAACCAGAATGGAATGATTTTGAATATCGATTCATTAGTAAAAAACCGTCTCCAACTTTTGAATTGCCGAAACAAGAACTTTATGTACGAGTTGAAGCCCCAAAAGGAGAATTAGGAATTTTTCTAATAGGGGATCAGAATGGTTTTCCTTGGAGATGGAAAATTCGTCCACCTGGGTTTATCAATTTGCAAATTCTTTCTCAATTAGTTAAAAGAATGAAATTGGCTGATATTATGACAATACTAGGTAGCATAGATATCATTATGGGAGAAGTTGATCGTTGAAATGATAATTGATACAACAGAAATACAAGATATCAATTCTTTTTTCAGATTGGAATCTTTTAAAGAGGTATATGGAATTTTATGGGTACTTGCCCCTATCTTTACTCTTGTATTGGGAATCACCATAAGTGTACTATCAATTGTATGGTTAGAAAGAGAAATATCCGCAGGTATACAACAGCGGATTGGACCTGAATACGCTGGTCCTTTGGGAGTTCTTCAAGCTCTAGCAGATGGAACAAAACTACTTTTCAAAGAAAATCTTATTCCATCTAGGGGAGATATTCGTTTATTCAGTATCGGACCATCCATATCAGTCATATCAATTATAATAAGCTATTCAGTAATTCCTTTTGGATATAACTTTGTTTTATCTGATCTCAATATCGGTATTTTTTTATGGATTGCTATTTCGAGTATTGCTCCCATTGGACTTCTTATGTCAGGATATGGATCAAATAATAAATATTCCTTTTTGGGTGGTCTACGAGCTACTGCTCAATCAATTAGTTATGAAATACCATTAACTCTATGTGTGTTATCAATATCTCTACGTGCGATTCGTTGATACAAAAACTTTTCGATGCTATTGCTTATACGCCTTTCTTTGTAGGACACTTTATAGGAAAGGGGTCGAATAAATTCATTATTATTCTCAATTCGTATTGAAGAAAAAAAGAAGATAGTTATATGAGTGAAATAAAACAGCTTCTATTGAATACAATTTTTGAATACTATATTACATTACCTTACCTGATTCTCTCTATGGTATAGTTTCTATATGGTTATAGTATGATGATTTTAAATTGCAGTCAAAATATTGAGTCTCATTTTCTATGTATAAGAATTTAGTGAAAAAAAAAAAATTAGAAGCAGAAGAGTCTGATTACCCCAGGATTGGTTGATTATAAATCTTGTCTTGAAGCGGGTTCGGGTTCAAAAGACCAACTTTATTGGGTTTTTGCTACCGTTTGGATGAATTATCATACATGTATTAACATAAATAAGGGAGGCTCATAAAAGATTAAGTGGACGGTTAGAACCACCAAGATACACAAAGGATTAGTAACGCGGATTATGTAAATTTTCAAAAAGAGCATTTCCACATAATAGAAAAAGAATACTAATTGGGGCTTTAAGTTGGTAGAAAAATAAAGGCAGTACTCCCCAAAATTCCGGTCCAGAGTAGGCTCCTATCCACTGATTAAATAAATAACTATCGGGAACGAAAAAATCCTTTAATTTTTTTTTTTTTCAAGTCCCTTTTTGATTTTATTTGCACAAAAAAAGACGAATAGGAACGAAAAAAAAGAAAAAAGCGACTGACCCCCTTTTTTTTATCTTTTTTTTTTATCCATATGGATTTTTAATCCATATTTATGTAGATAGAATTTATGTCATATCATAATTTAGAAACTAATATGTAATTTTTTTTTTCGTAATCAAAAACGACGGGGGAGGTTTATTGAAAATTCTAAAAGATTATTTTATTGAAGAATAAAGTTATTACTTAAAAAATTATATATTTTTTTTTAGGGATAAGATAAATTCAGAAGTGCTTTTTGTATCTTTTATAAAAAATGCATTTTTTTATCTTTATTATCAAAATTATAAATTAGAACAGACAGAATTCAATTGGTCTAATTCAGAACCGTCCGATAAATTGGAATCTTATCCATCTTAGGGATATAGCAAAAGACAAACAATCGGCCTGGTCCTTATATTTATTTAAGACTTTCGAGGAGCCGTATGAGGTGAAAATCTCATGTACGGTTCTGTAATAGCGATGGGACAGTAATGTTATCACCGACTAGGATTATCTAACAGTTTAAGTACAGTTGATATAGTCGATGCACAATCAAAATATGATTTTTGGGGATGGAATTTGTGGCGTCAACCTATAGGTTTCATCGTTTTTCTACTTTCTTCCCTAGCAGAATGCGAAAGATTACCTTTTGATTTACCAGAAGCGGAAGAAGAATTAGTAGCGGGTTATCAAACGGAATATTCGGGTATAAGATTTGGTTTATTTTATGTTGCTTCTTATTTAAACCTATTAATTTCTTCATTATTTGTAACAGTTCTTTACTTGGGCGGTTCAAATATCCCTGTTCCGTACATATTAGTTTCTGAGTTTTTTGAGATAAATAAAACATATGGGGTTTTTGGAACTACAATTGATATCTTTATTACATTAGCTAAAACTTATTTGTTCTTGTTCCTTTCTATCACAACAAGATGGACTTTGCCTAGGTTAAGAATGGACCAATTATTAAATCTTGGATGGAAGTTTCTTTTACCTATTTCTCTCGGTAATCTATTATTAACAACTTCGTCTCAACTGTTTTCACTGTAAAAGATTGATCCTCTATATTTATAACTTGTCTCAAACAAGAGAAAGAAACAAAACTAAAATATTCATAGATATTCACGATATGTTCCTTATGGTAACTGGGTTCATGAATTATGGTCAACAAACAGTCCGAGCTGCAAGGTACATTGGTCAAAGTTTCATGATTACCTTATCCCACGCAAATCGTTTACCCATAACTATTCAATATCCTTATGAAAAATTAATTACATCGGAACGTTGCCGCGGTCGAATCCATTTTGAATTTGATAAATGCATTGCTTGTGAAGTATGTGTTCGTGTATGTCCTATAGATCTACCCGTTGTTGATTGGAAACTGGAAACGGATATTCGAAAGAAACGATTGTTTAATTACAGTATTGATTTCGGAATTTGTATATTTTGCGGGAACTGTGTTGAGTATTGTCCAACAAATTGTTTATCAATGACTGAAGAATATGAACTTTCGACTTATGATCGTCATGAGTTGAATTATAATCAAATTGCTTTGGGTCGTTTACCAATGTCAGTAATTGATGATTATACAATACGAACAATTCAAATATCAAATAAAAAAGTATAATCCAAATTTTTTCTTTCTTATTTTCTTTTTTTTTATTTATTATTTTTATATTATTATTTTTTTTTATTATTAAAAAAAAAGTCTAATATAATAAAAAATTTATTATTCAAATTTTATTATTATTATTTATTATAATAATAAGATATTATAATATATAATTGAATTTGAATTCAAAAAATTCAAATAATTAGAATTCAATTATAAATAATTAGAATTCAATTATGTAAAATTTTATATAAAATTATATATATATTAATATGTATTATAAATATATAGAATTTATATAAAAGAAATAGAATATAGAAAAGAAATATATATAAATAAAATCTGATTCTAATCAAACAAATCTGATTTTTCTATATTTCATATCTATTTATTATATATATTATTAAATTTTTAATATATAACTAACTAACATTTCTATATAACTAAATAATATAAATAAGAATTTAGAAAAAATGTTCTCTAAATATAACTATACATATCATATAGTTATACTTATAGTTTCGACCTATTCTTTCATATAACGAATAGAAGGACATTTGGCCTATAACCGATACCCATATCAATTCCCAGTTGTTAGGATAAAATTCAATGCAGAGAGAAATCTCGTATATCCAAATTTTCCCTGGTCATATCAATTAAAGTCATGAAATCTCGATTTATTTATCTCTTTTTTTACATATAATGGATTTGCCTGAACCACTACATGATTTTCTTTTAGTCTTTTTGGGATCAGGTCTTGTATTAGGAAGTCTAGGAGTAGTATTTTTTACCAATCCAATTTTTTCTGCTTTTTCCTTGGGACTGGTTCTTGGTTGTATATCTTTATTCTACATTTTATCAAATTCCCATTTTGTAGCTGCCGCACAACTACTTATTTATGTGGGAGCTATAAACGTTTTAATCCTATTTGCTGTGATGTTCATGAATGGTTCGGAATATTACCAAGATTCTCATCTTTTGACCGTTGGGGGTGGAATTACTTTGATGGTTTGTACAAGTATTCTTATTTCACTAATAACTACTATCCCAGATACATCATGGTACGGGATTATTTGGACTACAAGATCAAATCAGATTATAGAGCAAGATTTGATAAGTACTAGTCAACAAATTGGAATTCATTTATCAACAGATTTTTTTCTTCCATTTGAACTAATTTCCATAATTCTCTTAGCTGCTTTGATAGGTGCAATTGTCGTGGCTCGCCAATAAGAAATATTTCGAACTCGCAATAAAAAAAATTTTCCATTTTTTTTCTGTTGAATTCTATGTGAATGGAAAAAAAAAAGTGTTTATATAGAAAATCATTTTTTTGGCAATATATTCTTTTGTTCCAGACTTTTTTTCTATTCTTTAGTCAATTGAATCCGTTGAATTGTTGTTCATATTATATTAAAATGAATAAAAATTGATAAGGAGTTGGTTAATGATGCTCGAACATGTACTTGTTTTGAGTGCCTATTTATTTTCTATTGGTATCTATGGATTGATCACGAGCCGAAATATGGTTAGAGCCCTTATGTGTCTTGAACTTATACTGAATGCAGTGAATATAAATTTCGTAACCTTTTCTGATTTCTTTGATAGTCGCCAATTAAAAGGAAATATTTTTTCTATTTTTGTTATTGCTATTGCAGCCGCTGAAGCAGCTATCGGACTGGCTATTGTTTCTTCAATTTATCGTAACAGAAAATCAACTCGTATCAATCAATCTAATTTGTTGAATAAATAGTATTCATCATTATTAATAAAATAATAATTAGAATTTAGAATAGTGTAATATTCATCAATTTTGATTTGCATGTTTGCAAAAACGTAAGAAATCAAAGTATCTTGGTCCTCTTCTCCTCTTATGAATTGACCCGGAAGTCGATTTTTTTAAGTTAAGTTTCAAAATTCTGGTAAATCGTTGATTCATCTGGTGTCTAAATATATGATTCATTTACGAGTTTACTAGATCGAAAATTTTCAATTTTTGATGTTAAAAAAAACTCTAGATCCAATGTCACATTCAGTAAAGATTTATGATACATGTATAGGATGTACTCAATGTGTGCGAGCCTGCCCCACAGATGTATTAGAAATGATACCTTGGGATGGGTGTAAAGCTAAGCAAATTGCTTCTGCCCCAAGAACAGAGGACTGTGTTGGTTGTAAGAGGTGTGAATCCGCCTGTCCGACGGATTTCTTAAGTGTTCGAGTTTATTTATGGCATGAAACAACTCGAAGCATGGGTCTAGCTTATTGATACCTTTCAAAAAACAAACACCACGAGAATACAATACGTTTTTTTACTGGCAAAAACCCGCGCTCAAAACAGAAGAATATTAATATTCTTCTGTTTTGAGCGCGGGTTTTTCTGGTCCAAGTGTATCTTATTTTTATCACGAATTATTTTCCTTGGTTAACAATAGTTGTACTTTTACCTATAGCCGGAGGTTCCTTAATCTTCTTATTTCCTCATCGAGGAAATAAGGTAATTAAGTGGTATACGATTTGTATATGCTTAATCGATCTCCTTCTAACAACCTATGCATTTTGTTATCATTTCCAATTGGATGATCCATTAATCCAACTTACGGAAAATTATAAATGGATCAATTTTTTTGATTTTTACTGGAGAATCGGAATAGATGGACTCTCTATAGGACCTATTTTACTGACGGGATTTATTACCACTATAGCCACTTTAGCGGCTCAGCCAGTTACTCGAGAATCCCGATTATTCCATTTCCTGATGTTAGCAATGTATAGCGGTCAAATAGGACCATTTTCTTCTCGAGACATTTTACTTTTTTTCATCATGTGGGAATTAGAATTAATTCCAGTTTATATACTTTTATCCATGTGGGGGGGGAAAAAACGTTTGTATTCCGCTACAAAGTTTATTTTATACACTGCGGGAAGTTCTGTTTTTTTATTAATGGGAATTCTAGGTATCGGTTTCTATGCTTCTAATGAACCGACATTAAATTTGGAAACATTAACTAATCAATCGTATCCCGCGGCGCTCGAACTAATATTCTATATGGGATTTCTTTTTACTTTTGCTGTCAAATTGCCGATTATACCCTTACATACATGGTTACCAGACACCCACGGAGAGGCACATTACAGCACTTGTATGCTTTTAGCCGGAATCTTATTAAAAATGGGAGCATATGGATTGGTTCGAATTAATATGGAATTATTACCCCACGCTCATTCTATATTTTCCCCTTGGTTAATGATATTAGGTTCAATTCAAATAATCTATGCAGCTTCAACATCTTTTGGTCAACGTAATTTAAAAAAAAGAATAGCTTATTCCTCGGTATCTCATATGGGTTTCATAATTATTGGAATTGGTTCCATAAGCGATACGGGGCTCAATGGGGCCATTTTACAAATAATATCTCATGGATTTATTGGCGCTGCGCTTTTTTTCTTGGCGGGAACTAGTTATGATAGACTACGTCTTCTTTATCTTGACGAAATGGGCGGAATGGCTATCCCAATGCCAAAAATGTTCACGGTTTTCAGTATCTTATCGATGGCTTCCCTTGCATTGCCGGGCATGAGCAGTTTTGTTGCAGAATTGATAGTTTTTTGGGGAATAATTACCAGCCAAAAATATCTTTTAATGACAAAAATACTAATAACTTTTGTAACAGCAATTGGAATAATATTAACTCCTATTTATTCATTATCCATGTTACGACAGATGTTCTATGGATACAAGCTTTTTAATACACCAAACTCGTATTTTTTTGATTCTGGGCCGCGAGAATTTTTTATTTCGATTTCTATCCTTATACCCGTAATAGGTATTGGTATTTATCCAGATTTCATTTTATCATTCTCGGTTGAGAAGGTTGAAGCCATTCTATCGACTTTTTTCTAAAAAGTTTTCTCGTGAATAAATGAATAAAACCCAAAATCAAAAAGAAAAAAAAAACCATAATAAGAAAAAATGTAATCGAATATGTTTATTGTTTGTGAGAACCCCGTGAATCATTACATTACTTGATTTAAAGGGTTCTCGACGATTTATTTTATTTGAAGTTTCTGTATATTTTTTTTCTATTTATATACTTATATATCTATAATCAAATTTCTTAATATACCTATAATCAAATTTCTTATATATAAGAATATAATTTCTTATATATATGCTTTATTTATTTGTCAGGTCCTTTAGTCACTTTAATTCAATTAGATGGAAATGAACCATAACTGTGTAATCCTATACCTAATAGATTGATCCCCAAATAACATATCCAAATTATAAAAAAGCCCAGAGAGGCCGCTATTGAAGAATTTACACCTTCCAATTTCTTATTTTTTCTAGTATGTAAAAAAATCGCAAATATGGTCCAAGTAATAAAGGCCCAAGTTTCCTTTGGATCCCAATTCCAATATGACCCCCATGCCTCATTAGCCCATACTGCTCCTGAAAGAATACCTATCGTTAAAAAGATAAAACCCAGACTAATAATACGATAACTCCAACGATCCAATTGTTGAATAAACTGAGACCTGTAATAATTTTTAGAAGAAGAAAAATACGTTTTTTCTAAAACATTGTTTCTTTCATTCATATTCATGTATTTGATCTCAGCAAAAGAAAATGATTGATTTAATAAATAGAAATCATTGCTTTTACCAAAAATTTGTATGACTTCTCGAAATGTAATAATTAAAATGGCTACTGATAATAACGATCCACATAAAAGAGCTGCATAGCCAAATATCATCATACTTACGTGCATCATTAACCAATGAGATTGTAAAGCGGGTACTAATATTGCAGATTGATGCATTTCGGTTAAAATACCCGAAGTAGCAAAGCCTTGGGTAAAAATAACACTTGGTGCGATTATTGTACTTAAATCGTTTTTCTTTTTTTTAAAACATAAAATCATATGAAAAATGGAAAAACCCCAGGAAAGGAAGATTAATGATTCATACAAATCACTAAATGGTAAATGGCCCGAAAAAATCCAGCGAGTAACTAACAATCCCGTTATACAGAAAAAGGTTATTATCATACCATTTTTGGACGAATCATATAATCCTAAGATTTCATTGACTAATAAGGTTATCAAATGAGTTGAAATTAAAATTGATACGACCGAAAACGATATATGAGTTAATATATGCTCTAAAGTTGAAAGTATCATAAAAAAAAAATGAAAAAGAGTGTCTGAATACTAATACTAGAACGAGAAATCGGAAATTTAATTCATTATAGGACTTACTCTTTTAGAAGATAAGATGCCATGCCGCCACTCGGACTCGAACCGAGATGCTCTAGCACTGCTTCCTAAGAGCAGCGTGTCTACCAATTTCACCATAGCGGCTTACTCGAAATCATAATAACCGATTTTTTCTCAATCGTCGAGATTGAAAGAATCGATAAAAATTAAATTTTATATTTTTTTAATAAAATAAACATTAAAGAATGAAAGGAATTCTATTATAATTATTTGAATTGAAAAAGTTTATAAAAAAATGGATTATATTTATATATATATAAGATTATTATATATATATAAATATAAAATATATAAAAAAAAAAAATAAAATGGATTAGACTATTAGATTATTATCTTTTTTATAATATTATTATTATTTTTATTCTATAATATTTCTATATAATTTTATTATTATTCTATTTAAATATAGAATATATTTCTATCTAAATAATGGAATTTAGATAGAAATATATAAATAATAATATATATAGAAATATTATAGAAATTTTTTATATTTTAAGAATGGTTCAATTTCAATACAAATTCTTATTGTCGTTTTTTTTTTCGAGTTTCTGTTTTAATATTTAACAACGAGGAATGGTTTTTTGTAGTTTATTCTCTGTTTTCAAAAACAAGCATTGTTGGAACTAGATAATTCTGACTTGAATCTGGAAATGGAACAAAAAATTTTCTCTTTTGTAGTTTTTAATGAATTATTTCTTATCTGAATTTATTATTTATTATTTTAATGAATAATTTATTAAATATTAAATTATTATTAGATTCTTTTTATTTATTCTTTCTATATATTTATTATTATATATATTCTTTATTCTTATTTTAAAATTTTCTTATTTATTATTTAATTAATTATATATATATATTCACCAATTTAGTATTACATTCAAAGGATGTTTTTTTTTTCTTATTCTAAAATAGATATATATATGAGTTAATAAAAATATCTGAGTTAAAAAATCCATTTTTAATTGAATTTATTAATTAATTTATTAAATAAAAAAAAAATCTTTATAAAAAAAAGCAATTCAATATTAGAGAATATTCCTTGAATCCGGCTAATTTAGATTTTTCCAACGTTTGTATTTGTTATACAAAAAAACTTTTTGAATTCCCTGTAGAAATTGATTGCGCTAATGAAAAAGCTTTCAATGCTGTCCAATACCCTCGCTTTTTCCAAACGTTTTTCCGGATTTTTTTTTTTGATCTAGAAGTGCGTTTCTTTGGAACTGCCATCCAACTAGTATTCTTTTTTTTCCATTGCTACAGGTCATGTGAAAGACATATCCTCTTTTCCGTATTTCTGTAAATGAAAACTTATTGTTCTTTTATTAATTTGCCATATATCTTACCCCTTTTTTTTCTATCTAAAGTAAAACATTGAATATTATAACTATAACACTTTTTAAAAAATTTTGCCAAACATAGTTGTATTGTAATGTAAAAATCAATTAGTTCGAAACTAAACGAATGCTTCTGAATAGAAATAAAAGAAAAAAATTCTTATTTTATTTAGTTATGTCATATAATAACTTTTTATACATATAAAAATAAACGAATGTTCTAAGTTTTGGTACAATTTTTGATACGCGCTCTATAGAAAAGTTGTATAATTGTCAAATAAAAAAATGAGATTCTTATTTGACAAATTTGGTTTTTATTTTTATGAGAATTTTAATAAAGATTTTATTAGTTATTTTATTATTTATTAATAGTCAAAAATATTACTAAAAATAAAGTTAATTTTTCACTAGGAATTTTTTTTTTTTTGGACCGTTTTTACATTTTTACTTTTCAATATTGGAAGTATTGTGCAAAGATTCAGAAGAATATAAAATTCTATTTATATGTTCACGTTGTTCACTCTTTTTTATTAACTGAACCCTTTACAAAATAGATTAAACCGGCGAATAAGAAACAAAACTCATTACAAATCCAACTTTTTTTTTTCTTTTTTTGTATGGAATATACACATCAATCTTCATGGATCATACCTTTTATTCCACTTCCAGTTCCTATGTTGATAGGGGTGGTACTTCTACTTTTTCCCAGCGCAACAAAAAATCTTCGCCGTATGTGGGCTTTTCCGAGTATTTTTTTGTTAGGTATAGTTATGCTCTTTTCGGTCGATCTGTCGATTGATCAAATCAATAACAATAAGAGTTCTATCTATCAATATGTGTGGTCTTGGACTATAAATAATGATCTTTCTTTAGAGTTTGGTTACTTGATCGATTCACTTACCTCTATTATGTTAATATTAATCACTACTGTTGGCATTTTGGTTCTTATTTATAGTGATAATTATATGTCTCATGATCAAGGATATTTGAGATTTTTTGCTTATATGAGTTTTTTTAATACTTCAATGTTGGGATTAGTTACCAGTTCTAATTTGATACAAATTTATATTTTTTGGGAATTGGTTGGAATGTGTTCTTATCTATTAATTGGTTTTTGGTTCACACGTCCTATTGCAGCAAATGCTTGTCAAAAGGCGTTTGTAACTAATCGTATCGGGGATTTTGGTTTATTATTAGGAATTTTGGGTCTTTATTGGATAACGGGTAGTTTGGAATTTCGGGATTTGTTTCAAATATTCAATAACTTGATTTATAATAATGACGTTAATGTTTTTTTTGTTACTTTGTGTGCCCTATTGTTATTTTGTGGTTCTGTTGCTAAATCTGCCCAATTCCCCCTTCATGTATGGTTACCAGATGCTATGGAAGGACCTACTCCCATTTCCGCTCTTATACATGCTGCTACTATGGTAGCGGCGGGCATTTTTCTTGTAGCTCGACTTCTTCCTTTTTTCATACTAATACCCCCCATAA